TGATAGCGAGATTTCGAATCAACTTATTGGTCTTATGGTATATCTCAGTATAGAGAATGATAACAAGGATCTGTATTTGTTTATAAACTCTCCTGGCGGATGGGTAATCCCCGGAGTAGCTATTTATGATACTATGCAATTTGTGCAACCCGATGTGCATACAATATGCATGGGATTAGCCGCTTCAATGGGATCTTTTATCCTGGTCGGCGGAGAGATTACCAAACGTCTAGCATTCCCTCACGCTTGGCGCCAATGAGTTTTTTAAGAACAAAAAAAAAAAGACTATGCCTTCGCCATATGAAATAGGAATATTAAGTAATAATAGCATGGCACTTCGAATTCGATATGAGAAATTTTTTTTTTTTCAAAACATTAGATTATATATCGAAAGAGTAGTATGAAATTAGTATAAAATAAAGGGTATTCTCGATTTTTTCTTATTTATCGGTGACCATTACCATTTCAGCGCCACAAACTTTTTTGTTTTCACAACAGAAAACTTTTAACAATATTTATGTTATTGTTATGAAAGAGTACGAAAAAAAAAAAAAGAAACTTTGGGATTGCTGAATCACAGACGAGAGAAATATATAAAAAGCAACGGAGCCATCATAGTATTTTTTAACTGCTCCGAAAGGAAGGATGGTAATTGGATCATTTCCCAATCTGAATCGGATAAACCCTATATCTATATTTTTTTCTCTTTCTTCGATGGAAATGGAAGGTAAAGTGAATTCCATTGTATAGCCGTATGCAATGTGCAAAGGATGCCTGTACGGTTGCTCAATTCTATCTTTCTTTTTTTATTATTCTTTATCTCTTCTCCTCACCTCATCATGCGAGATAGAGGAACCATTTGTTATATTATCAGGGTAATGATACATCAACCTGCGAGTTCTTTTTATGAGGCGCAAACGGGAGAATTTATCCTGGAAGCAGAAGAACTACTGAAACTGCGCGAAACCATCACAAGAGTTTATGTACAAAGAACGGGCAAACCCTTATGGGTTGTATCCGAAGATATGGAAAGGGATGTTTTTATGTCAGCAACAGAAGCCCAAGCTCATGGAATTGTTGATCTTGTAGCGATTGAATAAAAAAAAATAGCATTAAGTTGACGAAAATCGCCGATTTGAGATTTTATCTTCTTACTTATTAACGGGTTTACTAATATTCTATTCATCTATTAAATAGAGAAGTAATTCATAATCATCCGGTTAGGATCGATCTAAACCAGCCCATTTATTATGTATACGATTCAACATGCCAACTATTAAACAACTTATTAGAAACACAAGACAGCCAATCAGAAATGTTACGAAATCCCCCGCTCTTGGGGGATGTCCTCAGCGTCGAGGAACATGTACTAGGGTGTATGTGCGACTCGTTCAGATCACCATTGGGAGAAAAAAGGGAAATCCATTTTCCAGTATCAATGATCAGTACTAGTCAATAGTATAAAATGGAAGGAAGAAGGCCATTCACTATCTATATCTATATATCGAAAACTAAAAAAAAAAGATCTATTCAATTCTCTTCTATTGTATATGAAATTTATGGTTTCCGATGAGAAAACATTCCTCATTGGTAACAAATAGTTATCCATTAAGCGGGGAAATCCTATTTTCAAAGCCGAAATCTTATGCCTATACTCTTGCAAAAACGGACTAAGAGGGTCAGCTACCCAGCCAATCTTCATAATTAAATACCGTTACTGTATAGGTAGATCTCGTTGTGAAAGACCTATTACTAGATAATTCATGGGTAGAGCCAAAGAATTTGAACTGTGCAAGTTGCTAATAGCATTGATTAAATGAAATAAGGGACTCCGGTGTATAGAGAGGACCTCACCGTTTAAGACATAACCATAGAAACGATGGAATCCACTATTTCGTTATTCATTTCTATTTATTACTTTTTTCTGTTTTTTGATACCTAGTATCAATACTCGTTTCGAGGTGAAATGCCTATAAAAAAAGACAAATTGTGGTTGGGAAGGTTATAGTAGTAAAAGCCATTGGAATTTGTATTTTATACATTGGAAGAATCCGTTTTGTTATTAATAAACTAGGAAAAGGGAAAAGAATAACTGAAAGAAAGGAAATCAATTAGTTATTCATGAAAGTTTCATTTATTCAATGACTAGAATTAGACGAGGATATATAGCTCGGAGACGTAGAACAAAAATTCGTTTATTTGCATCAAGCTTTCGGGGGGCTCGTTCAAGACTTACTCGAACAATTATTCAACAGAAAATAAGATCTTTGGTTTCGTCTCATCGAGATAGAGATAGGAAAAAGAGAGATTTTCGTCGTTTGTGGATCACTCGGATAAATGCAGTAATTCGCGAGAATAGAGTATCCTATAGTTATAGTAGATTAATACACAATCTGTACAAGAGACAGTTGCTTCTTAATCGTAAAATACTTGCACAAATAGCTATATTAAATAGGAATTGTCTTTATATGATTTCTAATGAGATCATAAAATAAAAAAGGAAATTGTAAGGAATTCGTCAGAATATTTTAAATGGAGTTCGCTGGAGAATGAACTCCGGGAAGGTAGAGTAGAAATTAGTATGATAAAGAGAATATGATAAAGTCGCTCAAAATTAAATGAGCGAATATGTCCAATATCCAATAAAAAAAGATTTCTTCTTCTTCCCCAATTTTTTTTCTTACAATTTTTCGAACAAAATATCAATCTGTGTTTGAGTTCGGATTTGAATTTGAATTTGGGTTCAATTGAGGAGTAAAGTAAGTCTACTTTTTTTTTTATTTATTTAGGGTTCTAAGACCAGTAGCTCCGGAGGTCGACTCGCTTCTTTCAAATTGTTTCTCATTATTAAGAAAAGGTAACAAAGATAAAATACGAGCTTGTTTTATAGCAATAGTAATTAATCGTTGTTGTTTTAAGGTTAATCTATTTACCCGTCTAGATAATATTTTTCCTTGTTCACTAATAAATCGACTAATTAAACTCATGTTTCTATAATCAATTCGATCCCCCGATTGGATCGGGGGCAAACGCCTACGAAAAGATCGCTTGGATTTAAGAAAGAGTCGCTTGGATTTTTCCATGGTTTGTTTATTCCTTATCCCCAAAATCCTATTTCAATCTGATCCAAAAAGATTTTGAATTCAAAATATAGGATTTGATTTGGCTTTTTTTTTTTAGTTAGTTAAATTATGTTAACTAGAATATATAGAATAATATGGTATATATAGAATATGTCCTTTTCGTGTTCCTTGTAAGAGTGACACACAGGCACTTGATTCGAGTTATTTCTTTATCTCCCCGTGAATCGTATGTTTGTAACAATAGGGACAGAATTTTCTCAATTCCAATCGACTAGGCGTATTGTGTCGATTCTTTTGAGTAATATATCTGGAAAGACCCCTTGATTCCTTATTAAGACCGTTTCGAACACAGTTGGTACATTCTAAAATAACCGTTACTCGGACATCTTTACCCTTGGCCATGAACCTCCTTTGCGTTTTTGATTCAACCAACTCTTCTACTTTCCGCGAAAAAAGAAATAAAAAAAATAAGAAGTAAAACAACAAACTAATATTTAGGTATATTTTGAATCGAATTCGATTCAATGTACAGTATTTCATTAAAAGATCTTGTATGATCTTCTTGCCCTAGACACATTTCTGTTCTCACAATATTATTTCTAAATGGAATTGGAGACTAAACCCGAATTTTGCCGAGGTTGAATCTACTTTTTTATTTCTCTTTCCTCCTTTCTTTATTATACTTCTACTTATTATATTGTATTGAATTCTATTTTATCTAAAAAAAAAAAAGAAAAGAGGGGGAGGGATTAGTCACAAATCTTTTGATTCTATCTCTAATCTTCTTCACCCCTTCCCATGTCAATAACTAGAATGAGAAAAAAGGGAATGTCAACGCATCCGGAAATAAACGATTGATCTCTATCAAAAGACCTGCTAAAGCCCCAAACCATAGAGTACTTAGTACCGGTGCCACGGAAAGATATGTTTTTAGATCTCGCATTTTAAATCCTCCTTCTTTATTCTTTTTATTTATTGTATTATTTATTGTAATGCCTAATGGTAATCCATATATGATCCGATATAATATAACTATGTAAGTAGTTAAGGACCGCTTGTATTTGTACACGGAATTCCTAATTCCAATTGAAATTTACAATGATTCGGTAGATAAGATTTTCCTTTTCTTAAAACCGAAAAAGACGTCCCTTCCGACTGAGCATTCCCAAAAAATATTCTTTTTTTTTAGTTATTTTTTACGATGGGTTTCAGATTCATGTGTATATAAGCGTTCTATTATTATTATATGTTACATGAGAATAAAAAAAAAATGTCAAGATAACTTGGATATATCAATGGAAAAAATAAGGATTTTGAAAACAAGACAGGGATTCTATAAAATGACACTGTAGACCAATTGAAAGGGATGTAGCGCAGCTTGGTAGCGCGTTTGTTTTGGGTACAAAATGTCACGGGTTCAAATCCTGTCATCCCTACCTATTACTTCTCGTCTGAGCAGTAACGAGGGATTCATTGAAATCGATTAAAATCAGGCATACATAATCTTTATTTTATTATATCATATTCTATATGATAGTCTTATGCATACAAGATGTATTCGGGTTAGAAAAAAAATCCTCTTCTTTTTTTTTTAGTTTTAGCTAGTGTGATAATGATAAGAAGATAAGAAAGCGCTCTTAGTTCAGTTCGGTAGAACGTGGGTCTCCAAAACCCGATGTCGTAGGTTCAAATCCTACAGAGCGTGATTCCAGTCTTGGTTAGGTTAGTCCGAAAATTACACTTAAATAATTGAAGAGTAATCTTAATTTGACCTCCTTTGGATTAAAGAAAAGAGGAGGTCAATTAAAAAAAAAAGATGTTAATTAATTTAATCAAAGGTCCAACTGATCACCACGTCTGTATTGTAAATATGCAGTTACAAATAATCCAGCTAAAGTAATAGGAATTAGACCTAAG